GATGTCGGAAAAAGTTTTTATTCAAACATTGATTGGGCGTGTACTAGCAGACGATATATATATGGGCCCGCGATGCATTGCCATTCGAAATAAAGATATTGGTATTGGACTTGTCAATCGATTCTTAACCTCTCGAATACAGCCAATATCTATTCGAACTCCCTTTACTTGTAGGAGTATATTTTGGATCTGTCGATTCTGTTATGGACGGAGTCCTACTCATGGCGACCTGGTCGAATTGGGCGAAGCTGTAGGTATTATTGCGGGTCAATCTATTGGAGAACCGGGTACTCAACTAACATTACGAACTTTTCATACTGGTGGAGTATTCACTGGGGGTACTGCAGAACATGTACGAGCCCCCGCTAATGGAAAAATCAAATTTAATGAGGATTTGGTTCATCCCACACGTACACGTCACGGACATCCTGCTTTTCTGTGTTATATAGACTTGTATATAACTATTGAGAGTGAAGACATTCTACATAATGTGAATATTCCACCTAAAAGTTTTCTTTTAGTCCAAAACGATCAATATGTAGAATCCGAACAAGTGATTGCTGAGATTCGGGCAGGAACATACACTTTCAATTTTAAAGAGAAGGTTCGAAAACATATTTATTCTGATTCAGAGGGAGAAATGCACTGGAGTACCAATGTGTACCATGCATCTGAATTTACATATGGCAATGTTCATCTCTTACCAAAAACAAGCCATTTATGGATATTAGCAGGAGGGTCGTGCAGATCCAGTGTAGTCCCTTTTTCACTTCACAAAGATCAAGATCAACTGAACATTCATTCGCTTTCTGTCGAACGAAGATATAGTTCTAACCGCTCAGTGACTAATGAGCAAGTGAAACATAAACTCTTTCGTTCGGATATTTCTGGTAAAAACGAAGGCAATCCTCCGATTTATTCAGAATTAAATAAAATCATATATACTGGTCGTTGCAATATACTATATCCTGCTATTCTCTATCAGAATTCTAATTTATTGTCAAAGAGGCGGAGCAATAGATTCATCATTCCATTCCAGTCGATTCAAGAACGAAACAAAGAAACAATGCTCTATTCAGATTCCGATATCTCGGTTGAAATACCCATAAATGGTATTTTCCGCAGAAATAGTATTCTTGGTTATTTCGATGATCCTGAATACAGAAGAAACAGCTCAGGAATTACTAAATATGGGACTATGGAGGTGCATTCAATCGTAAAAAAAGAGGATTTGGTTGATTATCGAGGGGCAAAAGAATTTAAGCCAAGATACCAAATGAAAGTAGATCGATTTTTTTTCATTCCCGAGGAAGTACATATTTTGCCTGGATCTTCTTCCATAATGGTGCGGAATAATAGTATCATTGGAGGAGATACACTAATCACTTTTAATATAAGAAGCCGAGTAAGTGGATTGGTTCGAGTGGAGAGAAAAAAAAAAAGGATTGAACTTCAAATCCTTTCTGGAGCTATTTATTTTCCTGAAGAGACAGATCAGATAGTCCGACACAGCAGCATCTTAATACCACCAGAATCGGGAAAAACAAATTCGAAGGAATCAAAAAGGAAATGGAAAAATTGGATTTATGTCCAAGGGATGACGCCGACCAAGACAAAGTATTTTGTTTTGGTTCGACCTGTAGAAACATATGAAATAGCAGACGGTATAAATTTATCAACACTTTTCCCTCAGGACCCGTTGCAGGAAAGGGATAACATGAAACTTCGAGTTGTCAATTATATTCTTTATGGAAACGGCAAAGTCCTTTTTGGAATTCCTGACACAAGTAGTCAATTAGTTCGAACTTGTTTAGTATTGAATTGGAACCACGCTAAAAAAGGTTCTTCTATTGGGGAGGCCCATGTTTCCTTTGTTCAAGTAAGGACAAATGATCTGATTCGCGATTTTATAAGAATCGACTTAGTCACCTCCCCCCTTTCGTATACCGGAAAAAGGAACGATTCATCCGGTTCATGGTTTATCTATAATACTGTATCAAGTTGCACCTATACCAATCCGTTTTATTCCAAGGCATGGATTCAACAATCCCTTATCCAAAATCAAGTAACTATTCGTACCTTGTTGAATAGAAATAACGAATATCAATCTTTGCTAATTTTGTCATCATCCAATTGTTTTCAAATGGGGCCATTTAACAGTGTAAAATATCACAATGGAATAAAAGAAGCACTTCAAAGAGACCTCATAGTTTCAGTTAGTAAATTGAAATCATTGGGTTCCTTAGGAACAGCCCTTCCAATTATGAATTTTTACCATTTATTAACCTATAATCAAATCTTGGTAATGAAATATTTTCAACTTGACAATTTTAAGCAGACTTTTGAAATAATTCAATATTATTTAATGGATGAAACTGGAAGGATTTCGAATCCCGATCTATGCAGTAAAAAATTTTTGAATCCATTTCATTTGAATTGGTATTTTATCCATTGTCATTTTTGTGAAGAGAGATCCACAATAATTAGTCTTGGGCAGTTT